TAAGTGGAATAAGCAAAGTGGATTCCTTGTTGGTTAGTCGAGTTCCAATGAAAACCACACAATTGAAGGAAATGTCCGAATTTGCTATTTAGAAAATCAATAAACTAAGGTTTTGTCGTTCTAGATATCGGATTCAACGGAAACAATTACAGCAGTAGGGGGGCGAATCAAAAAACAACWCGAGCAAAATTATACAAATTTATATACAAGTTGCTACCCCCCCCCCTTAGTCTTTCTTTAATTGAATTTCGTTTGATTAGACGGAAGTTACTTAAAAACTTCCGCTTTCTTTAAAAGATTCTGAACAATTCCTGTGGGTTGAGCACCTTTTTCAAGGAAATATAGAATAAGAGGAACGTTTAAATAAGTTTGATTCTTCATTGGATCATAAAACCCCACTTTTCTAAGATCTTTTCCTTCTCTTCGGGATCGAACATCAATTGCAACGATTCGATAGACGGCTCATTGGGATAGATGTAGATGACCAACACCCCCCCTAGAACCGTATAGGAAGTTTTCTCCTCGTACGGCTCGAGAAAAATGATTTGTTTTGAAGTTTTGTCTATGTATGCAATTCTAATAAATTAAATGACAAATGGGCCTAGAAAATCAATTAGACTCTAATTTCAGTCTTTTTTCCTTCCTGAAAATGAAAAAGAAACCATTCGTACTCATAACTCAAGTTGCATAACTCTCAAATAGTTCAAAGGAAAAATCTTTAGTCACTTTCATTTATTGAGTGGTCTTTAACCCCTTTTGTTTTGTTTGTCTTTTGTCTCGTTTCAAATTCTATTTGGATTCTTTAGTCTGATCCAATTAGTGAGACTATCGAGACAATTAAAAAGGTCTTTCCTTGTTCTTAGATCCTTTATCCTTATTTTAAATCATTGGGTTTAAACATTACTTCGGTGCTTCTTAATCCTTTCAAAGTGGCAGCAACATACCCCTTTTTTGATTTCTTTCTATCAAAGAATCCTACGGACAGTTGATTCACGTGTGATACACTTTGAATCGAAAAAGTTTGCTAAATTCTAACAAGTCTTGCTTTTGAATTGGAAACTTGCTCGAATTGGATCCTTTTGATTTCTATATATGGAAGATACGTTTACGAAGTTGTTCCGATTAATTGGCATTAACCCTAGATCCTTGCCCCCGAGAAATGAATTAATCCTTTCTACTCGAGCTTCATCGTGGACTATTTACAACCCAACAAAAAATCGAGTGTAACAGAACAAACAATGTCGAGCCAAGAGCACTCTCATCCTTAGATAAATCGAAAATGGTGGATGGAAAAATCCACAACGGATCATGTCCTTCAAGTCGCACGTTGCTTTCTACCACATCGTTTCAAACGAAGTTTTACCATAATATTCCTCTAATTTGGAACCGGTATGGAATTGATTCAATTATGGAATCATGAATAGTCATTGGTTCAGTTGTACATAGACATCGTAATCTAGGCTTTTTCTTCTATATATGATAATATGAAACGATTTTTCTGAAAAAGTCTTAGCAAGACAGCATCTTTCACATACATAAATAATATATAGATAATAGCAAGATATAGATAATAGCAAGAAATCAAAATATATAAACAAATAACTTTTTGAATCTGCATCTTCAAGTGACTCAACAGGATAGATTAAATGATTTCCTACTTTTTAAGTACCAAATAAAGATTCCACTTACAAGCAATCATTAAAAATATTTAATAAAAATAGTTCTAATTGAAATTGAAAAAGTTTCCTATTTAGACATCATTATTTAATTTGAAGAAAATTGGACAATAAGCATGACATCTTCATAGGAAGATAAGTCTTTCTTTTTGAATTGACTCATCACTGATTTCATTTTAAATAGATAAAAGAAAAGAAAAACAAAATCCAATTTTTTTTCATGAGATGGATAAAAAAATGATCTAAATTAAGATTTGAATCTTTATTCTTTTCGTCTGATTACGAAAATCAAAAAAATAAGGAGGGTTTTTCGTATCTATCAGATAGACTGAAGAGTTGTCACTGTTATAGATATTCTATAATATAGAATTTAAATAATTGAAGGTATCAAAAATCTTTTTCACAAAAACCGAAAAATTATTGTCATTGAAATAGAACGATACATACCATATAAGCGAAACATTTCCTCATTTTATATATTTTAGATGATATATATTTATAGATTTTGTTTAACATGGGATTAAGTAATATTTCACAATAATCGACTCTTATCATAAAGTGAATAAAAGGGTGATAGGGGAAATCACCCCTGCCTCAATTGTTCTGTAGATTTCCAATTTTTACTTAGAGCCAAACACGAAATACCTAAATAAAATGAGATTCAAAGAAAATATATCGGCTCCATAACATATTTCTATATGATATGTAACTTGATCATTTGTTAATGAGATTCGAACAGACACAGATATTAAAATGAATACGGATTTACTCCTATCCACTGACCTACTTCTTTCTATAGTCATAATGGAGCATAAAAAAATGGATATGTACTGGGACGGAAGGATTCGAACCTCCGAATGGCGGGACCAAAACCCGTTGCCTTACCACTTGGCCACGCCCCATTTCAATTTCTAATCTACACTAAGAAACAATAATATTGGTATTGGTTGTTTGTCAACTCCAGTCCAAATATCTCCAAATATCTATATATCTATAGAATAGATTGGTACTAGGATTTTGATACATATAGATATAGAATTCAACTTAATTTATTGATCATTACATAGAATTCAATTAAGATATTGTATGAAAGTATGATTTCTTCTATTCTCCTTTGAGAATTGGAGGATTTTTGATTGGGTGGGTTCAAAGAAAAAGAAGGATTTTTTGTCTACCTTACTTACTTTCTTCCTTGTTCCTTATATCAAAAACTCAATCAAAATGCAATTATCTCCAAGAACAAAATGTCTGTTATGCTTAATATCGTTAGTTTGATCTGTATTAATTCTGCCCTTTATTCGAGTAGTTTTTTCTTCGGCAAATTGCCTGAAGCGTATGCTTTTTTGAATCCAATCGTAGATGTTATGCCAGTCATACCTGTGCTTTTTTTTCTCTTAGCTTTTGTTTGGCAAGCTGCTGTAAGTTTTCGATGAGATCCTAAATAATAATATCTTAGAAAATGCATGATTTCTTCAAGAAAAATTCTAACAATTGAGAAAATCAGATAAGTTTTAGAGTATGAATCCTAGATTAGCACACTGAAATTCTTGGATAGTCGCCATAAATCCGGCTTACCCCCATTTCCTCATTTTTGACCCCCTTTCCAGTGAAAAACCCTAACCCCATTAGGGTCTCCCACAATATCGAATTTGGATATGAAAGAACTTTTTGATAATGAAAAACAAATGAATTTGTGACAATTCATGAAAAAAAACCTGATTTCGTGGTGTCAAAATAGGATATGTGGTAGAAAAATGGAAGATCTATTCTCTTTTTTTTTCCAAAAAATCATCTTGGAGATTGTGTAATGCTTACTCTGAAACTCTTCGTTTATACCGTAGTGATATTTTTTGTTTCTCTCTTTATCTTTGGATTCCTATCTAATGATCCGGGGCGTAATCCTGGACGTGAAGAATAAAATCCAAAGGGTTTTCCTTGGGAAATTTTCAAATTTTCTTAGGATTTTATCTATTCCACACGCTTAACTAAGATTTTCAAAATTGAAAAATAAAATAAAATAAAGCAAGTCATTAACAGAAACGGAAAGAGAGGGATTCGAACCCTCGGTACAAATAACTCGTACAACGGATTAGCAATCCGACGCTTTAGTCCACTCAGCCATCTCTCCCAATTGCAAAAGATAATTACTACATTACACATAATGTAAGGAGTCTTTCTCTCTCTTTTTTCTCTATTCTAAACTAAAAACTAAAAGAGGGCTCGAGCCCGCCACTAATCGAACTAAAGAAAAATAAGGAAGACCTCCTTGTGTTGATTTTGTTCGAAAGGCCCTTGTTATTCTGATGGCCTGGCCTGGTCAGTACCTAGCCGGGCCTTTTTTTTTTGTTCTAACGAATTATAGATAAATAATGATTTATCTGATATCTGATTTGAAAACACAAATATTTGTTTTTTTTATTATATTATTTTATTATATTCAATTGAATATTTTATATTCAAGCAACAACAAAAAGAATAAAAACTGTTTCCATTTTTTTTCTTGTTATATTTTATTTCATTTTCCGAACTAAAAAAGAAACTATAAATTCTGGACAATGCATTTTTCTGTTATGATTGTAGTGTTTTTTTGATCCGTATCTATCTTCTTTCAGCAAAAAAGAAAACTTTAGTTATTTAATTTCAATTAAATGAAGCCTCTTTTCCGAATCTCATTAAATTTTTATCTACCCACGAAAAAGTTCAACACTCCAAGTTTGATGATTCTTTGATGATCCTATCTTGATCATGCTCAATTATCTTGTTCGACAAAAGCTCCATTTGTATACAATAATCATATTGTAGCGGGTATAGTTTAGTGGTAAAAGTGTGATTCGTTCTATTAGTCCTTTAATAGTTAAAGGGTCTTTCGGTTTTATTCATATTCCGATCAAAAACTTTATTTCTTAAAAGGATTTAATCCTTTACCTCTCAATGATAAAGTCGAGAAAAAAATACACATTCTCGTGATTTGTATCCATGAGTCACTTATAAATTGAAAAGTTGGATTATGAAATTGCGAAACATAATTTTTGAATTGGATCAAGACTTCCAATTGAATAAGTATGAGTAAAGGATCCATGGCTGAAGATAAAAAGTCAATTTCCAATCGTAACTAAATCTTCCATTTTTTTTTTTGATGTCTAAAGAAAGAAATTGAAGCAAAATAGCTATTCAACGATGTCTTTGGTTTACTAGAGACATCGCCATATTGTTTTAGCTCGGTGGAAACAAAATCCTTTTCCTTAGGATCCTCTCAAATAGAAATAGAGAACGAAGTAACTAGAAAGATTGTTAGAATCACCTTCTTCTAGAAGGATCATCTAG